GTCCGATTCGTGAGGATACATGGAAGTGTATTTATTTCCAAAGTAAGTACTAAAGTATTGTATCCTATTTCTTACATTATTATCAATTTTAGATCTTTCTTTTGCAAAAAAAGAAACCTTTTTATTCATTGTTGATAAAAGTAAATTTGGATTGACTCCTCTTGGAGTTCCTTTTCCCCATAGAGATATGGAATAGAACGAACCATTTTTCGTGCTACTGTAATTTTTAAAATGAACGCGTAAATACCCATCAAAGGTAAGTAAATATACCCGAAACATATAAAATGCGGTTAATCCTGCTGTGAAATAAGCTATTACTGCGAAAATTGGTGAATACAACCAACTATCATTAAGAATGTCATCTTTGGACCAAAAACAAGCAAGAGGTGGAATACCACAAAGAGAAAGTGTACCCAATAAAAAAGTAGTTCTTGTAATTGGAACATATCTTGTTAAACCACCCATAAGAACCATATTCTGACTTTTATCTGGTGAATATCCAACAATAGGTTCCATTGAATGAATAATAGATCCGGATCCCAAAAACAATAAAGCTTTTGAATAGGCATGAGTGATCAAATGGAATAAAGCAGCTCGATAAGAACCTATACCTAGAGCTAACATAATATAACCCAATTGAGACATTGTAGAATAGGCTAAGCTTTTTTTAATGTCTCTTTGAGCAAGGGCCAAAGTAGCCCCTAATAATAGTGTTATTACACCTATTAAAGAAATGAAATTCATTATATAAGGTATGACTATGAAAAGAGGAAGAAGCCGAGCTACAAGAAAAATTCCTGCTGCTACCATAGTAGCAGCGTGTATAAGAGCCGAAATAGGAGTGGGTCCTTCCATAGCATCAGGTAACCATACGTGAAGGGGGAATTGTGCGGATTTAGCAACCGCACCGACGAATAATAAAGAAGCACACAAAGTAGCAAATAAAGAATTGACCCCATTATTCTGGATTAAGTTATTAGTTATTTCGAGCAAATACCGAAATTCTAAACTACCTGTTATCCAATAAACACCTAAGATTCCTAACAATAAACCAAAGTCCCCTACACGATTAGTTACAAAAGCTTTTTGACAAGCACTTGCTGCAATTGGTCGTGTGAACCAAAACCCTATTAATAAATAAGAACACATTCCCACAAGTTCCCAAAAAATATAAATTTGTATCAAATTTGAACTAGTAACTAATCCCAGCATAGAAGTATTAAAAAAACTCATATAAGCAAAAAATCTCAAATATCCTTGATCGTGATACATATATTTGTCACTATAAATAAGAACCATGATTCCAACAGTAGTAATTAGTATTGACATAATAGAAGTAAGTGGATCGATCAAGTATCCAAACTCTAAGGAAAAATCATTATTGATGGTCCAAGACCATAGATATTGATAGATAAAACTTCCATTTATTTGTTGAATAGACAGATTGGCTGAAAACACCATAGCTATACTTAAGAGTAAAACACTAGGAAAAGCCCACATGCGACGAATATTTTTTGTTGCTGTCGGAATAAGTAGAAGTCCAAATCCTATTGACATAGTAACTGGAAGTGGAAGAAAAGGTATTATCCACGCATATTGATATGTATGTTCCATAAGAAAAGAAACTCTTTTTTCTTATAATTACAAATTGTTCTCGATTCACCAATTCTTATCTTTTTGATCCTTTTAGAAAGGAACAATAATAAAAGAAATCAACAAAAAAAAGATATGAAAAAAAAAGTCAAATATTGGGATTCTTAATTATTCTGATTTTTTTTTCAGATATTTGAAATATTCCAAAATTTACAATTGGTTGGTCAAAAAATATGACCAAATAACTATGTAAAGGTAAAGGCGATTACCTAGTAGTTATTTTAACTAAGAAAAGATTAAAGGAATATGAGATTTTTTAATAATTTTCTTACTACTATTATTTAGTAGATTTTTTTTTTGTGATTAATAAACATATTTATTATACTATAATAGTATAATAAATATATTATATAGTATACTAAATATAGTAAGGAAAAAGAGTTAGACCAAAAAAAGAGTACTTTTTTTATTCAAATATGGATCATAGTATCTATATTCGAATAAAAAAAAAATACCTAGGTTTTCTAGTTCATTTTGGGAGGGGAGTAATTACCTAACTTGTTGTGTAACTGATTGATTGGATTGAAATCCAATAAAAAAAAACTTATGTTTATCGGAAATCTTATGATACTCCTTACTTTGAATTATGGACATAGCACTCTGGACTTAATCAATTTTAATTTTCCCTTATTTTCTTCCATTTTTTTTCCCCCATGTCATTTATATATGTGATGTGTGATGCACGCGCATACGTATATGTGATATATATATCACATATACATGTATATATAAATATATTTGTATTATATATATTTGTATGTTTATTATATATTTTTATGTTAAAGTAAAAAAACAATGTATATTAAAAAGAGTATATTAAAAAAATTATCCACATACACGAAATAAGTATAGATAATAACTAAAAAGAACGATCAATTTTGAAGAATACATGTCTTTCACATACAACGATAAAAGGAGGAACCCCCCTTTTTGA